TTTTAAACTAACTCATTTAGCGAAACAAAAAAATATTCCCATCTATTCCGTAAATCAATTAAGTTTCTATCAATTAAGTAAGCTGATTCAATTTCTTCATTCATAAAAAATTGTAACCAGGGTTATGCTATAATATAGTATAATGAGCTATATGATCGATTATCGAAAAAACAAATTACTATGACAGATAATCTTGCAAAATTACAAGACATCGTTGGGAAACAGTTAGGCATGGATCCAAATGATATAAAACCAGATGCTGACTTTAGTAATCAGTTAGGAGCTGATTCTCTAGATGTTGTTGAATTAGTTATGACAATTGAAGATGAGTTTGATATAGAGATTGAAGATGAACTCGCTAGCCAAATATCTACGGTTCAAGATGCTTTGGATTATATTGATAAGCATGCCGATAAAAATTAAAAGAAGCTGGCAAAAATTGTAAGATTTATTTTTGGCTTCCGACTGAAAAACCAATCTTTGAATCAGAGAACCAAAAATAAATCTTTTCAATTTATAAAATTCGATTTTTTCTAAATTTATTTGTAATAAAAATTTTGATCCTCTTGTCTAATTTCGAAAAATTTAGTATGATTAGTGTAAGCGAGAGAGAAAATTTAGAATTGATGGATTTTCTTTTAAATTCGGGATATAGCTCAGCTTGGTAGAGCACCTGCTTTGGGAGCAGGGTGTCGTAGGTTCAAATCCTACTATCCCGATTCTTCAAACTTTCGCTAAAATTCAAGAAAAATTTGAAAATTTTTTTTTTTTTTCCATTTGTCGATAGGTTGAAACTATTGACCAAGTGGACCATTTAGTCCATAGATTTCGTTTCACGAAAGAATTAACTTGATTGAAGTTGGCAAAGAACTATTGATTGAATTTGATTTATTTTTTATACTCTTTAGTTGTAATTATAAATTAGTTATAATTATAGATTATTATAAATTGTTGACTGATTGTAATTTATTATTAACTTGATATTAGCTCAAAATTACCAATGAGTTTAGACGAAAAATTTATTCCCGTTCGAAATGGTTTTTATGAGATTGTAAGTAGTTTTTTCCAGAAAATAGCTGGATTATTTAGATATCCCGATAATCTAGGAATGCCTACGATCTATGATATTCCTAATGATTTGTATTCTCGCTCAAAGTTTCTTGACAGTCTTCCACGTCATAAAACATTTTGGCCTCCAATTCAACGACCAGAAACCTGGTTTGAAATGATCTTTGGTCCATCACCAAAAGTGGAAGCGGTCCCTAGATATATTTACGAAAGTAAAGAAGAAGGATTCTATAATTTTTATATCGAAAATTATCGAAATATTTATTTCTTGCCAGATTGGCTTTCCGAGTTTATTCAGGTAAGATTACATATTTGTTTGGACATCACAGTCTTAGAAACGATCCGTGAAGTTTTATTTGTAGGCCTTATGGTTTATTCTCAAATTGTAATTCTTAGAATTGCCTTATCGTGGTTTATCTATATAAATCCGTATACTTTTCCTTGGTGTTATCTAGCAGCTGCCGTTGATTGGACAGAAGATGTTTTGCAAGGTATTGTACCAGCAATCCTAGGTGTTAATATTACTGGAAGTGTATTTTTAGGAATTCTTGGAGTCATAGCAGATAGTTTAAATCACCTAGTGTTTACGATGCCTTTTTTACCGAGTGAAGGAGAGGAAACCAAATTATTAATAAATGAACAGATGAAAGATGTTCTCGTATTCCATTATTTACCTATTTTATGGTATCGTTATCCTGTTCCAAACGAAATAAGAGAATTTTGGTACAAAGAAAGACCCGATATTTTAAACTATATGCAAAAAGCCTACAAAGACTTAGATATTCAATTTTTACCTGATAACATTATCCAAAAAACGTTACCTTTAATTTCGACTAGTTTTGCAATTCCAGAAAGTTTGATCGATTCTTCGATTCCAACGGAACTTTTCTCAACAAATAGTTTAAGTCAAAATGAGTATCTTCAACCATTTCTTGAATTGATTCATTTTTTAAGCAGTTTTCGTTATTGATCTTAGTCTGAAATACTAGATCGAGTAGGTTACAAAGAAAACAGCAATCAAAAGCGATCGTTTTGGTGTTTTTATCAATAATAAAGAAAGATAGAGTCTTTCTTTATTATTTAATAAAAAATATTTTTTGAAGTTTTAAGGTTTTGTAGGAACATAATTATTTCTTCTTCGGTTTCCCTAGTAATCTATAATTCAACTTTATAGAAATGCTTTTACAAATAAGTTAGAAAAAATTCAAGGAAATTTTAAGAGAGTTTGATCCTGGCTCAGGATGAACGCTGGCGGTATGCTTTACACATGCAAGTCGTACGAGAGTTTTTAACTCAAGTGGCGGACGGGTGAGTAACACGTAAGAATTTGCCTTTAGGAGGGGGATAACAACTGGAAACGGTTGCTAATACCCCATATGCTTTCGAGTGAAATGGATTTCCGCCTAAAGAGAAGCTTGCGGCTGATTAGCTTGTTGGTAAGGTAATGGCTTACCAAGGCGACGATCAGTATCTGGTTTGAGAGGACGATCAGACACACTGGAACTGAGACACGGTCCAGACTCCTACGGGAGGCAGCAGTGGGGAATTTTCCGCAATGGGCGAAAGCCTGACGGAGCAATACCGCGTGAGGGATGACGGCCTATGGGTTGTAAACCTCTTTTTTCAGGGAGGAAAAAAATGACGTTACCTGAAGAATAAGCATCGGCTAACTCCGTGCCAGCAGCCGCGGTAAGACGGAGGATGCAAGTGTTATCCGGAATCACTGGGCGTAAAGCGTCTGTAGGTGGTTTAATAAGTCAACTGTTAAATCTTGAAGCTCAACTTCAAAACCGCAGTCGAAACTATTAGACTAGAGTATAGTAGGGGTAAAGGGAATTTCCAGTGGAGCGGTGAAATGCGTAGAGATTGGAAAGAACACCGATGGCGAAGGCACTTTACTGGGCTATTACTAACACTGAGAGACGAAAGCTAGGGTAGCAAATGGGATTAGATACCCCAGTAGTCCTAGCTGTAAACAATGGATACTAGATGTTGAACAGATCGACCTGTGCAGTATCAAAGCTAACGCGTTAAGTATCCCGCCTGGGAAGTATGCTCGCAAGAGTGAAACTCAAAGGAATTGACGGGGGCCCGCACAAGCGGTGGAGCATGTGGTTTAATTCGATGCAACGCGAAGAACCTTACCAGGGTTTGACATGATACGAATTTCTTTGAAAGAAGAAAGTGCCGTTTGGAACGTATACACAGGTGGTGCATGGCTGTCGTCAGCTCGTGTCGTGAGATGTTGGGTTAAGTCCCGCAACGAGCGCAACCCTCATTTTTAGTTGCCTTATGGAACTCTAAAAAGACTGCCGGTTATAAACCGGAGGAAGGCGGGGATGACGTCAAGTCAGCATGCCCCTTACACCCTGGGCTACACACGTGCTACAATGGGCGAGACAATGAGATGCAACTCTGCGAAGATTAGCTAATCTATAAACTCGTTCTAAGTTCGGATTGTAGGCTGCAACTCGCCTGCATGAAGTTGGAATCGCTAGTAATCGCTGGTCAGCTACACAGCGGTGAATTCGTTCCCGGGCCTTGTACACACCGCCCGTCACACCATGGAAGCTGGTTATGCCCGAAGTCGTTACTCTAACCTTTTGGAGGAGGACGCCTAAGGTAGAATTAGTGACTGGGGTGAAGTCGTAACAAGGTAACCGTACTGGAAGGTGCGGTTGGATCACCTCCTTTTAAAATGGAAAATTTTAAAAATTATGGTCGATAGATGTTTTTTCTTATTCGAAAGAAAAAACATTTCAAATGTAAGGGCTATTAGCTCAGTTGGTTAGAGCGCACCCCTGATAAGGGTGAGGTCTCTGGTTCAAATCCAGAATGGCCCAACGGGGGTATAGCTCAGTTGGTAGAGCACCGCCTTTGCACGGCGGTTGTCAGCGGTTCGAATCCGCTTACCTCCACATGAAAATCAATGATTTTTCAAACCAAGACTAAGATTAAAGAAGTCTTAAATTCAAGGAATTAAGAGTTTATGGGGGATACCTTGGCATTCAGAAGCGATGAAGGACGTGGTTACCAACGAAATGCTTCGGGGAGCTGGAAACAAGCTATGATCCGGAGGTCTCCGAATGAGGAAACTCTAAATACTACTTATTGAATTCATAAATAAGAAAGAGCGAACCTAGGGAACTGAAACATCTTAGTACCTAGAGGAAAAGAAAGTAAAAACGATTCCCTTAGTAGCGGCGAGCGAAACGGGAACAGCCTAAACTTAGTAATAAGGGTAGCGGGACAATTATCCATGATTAAATGTGACAATTAGACGAATATAGTTGGAATACTAAACCAAAGAGAGTGATAGTCTCGTAGTCGAAAATTGAAACAATCAAATTGTATCCCAAGTAGCATGGAGCACGTGAAATTCCGTGTGAATCAGCGAGGACCACCTCGTAAGGCTAAATATTCCTGAATGACCGATAGCGAAATAGTACCGTGAGGGAAAGGTGAAAAGAACCCCGGGAGGGGAGTGAAAAGAACATGAAACCATAAACTTACAACCAGTAGGAGGACGACTAAATCGTCTGACTGCGTGCCTGTTGAAGAATGAGCCGGCGACTTATAGGTAGTGGCAGGTTAAGGCAGAGAATGCCGAAGCCATAGTGAAAGCGAGCCTGAATAGGGCGTTTGTCACTGGTTATAGACCCGAACCCGGATGATCTAACCATGGTCAGGTTGAAGCTTAGGTAATACTAAGTGGAGGACCGAACCGACTGATGTTGAAAAATCAGCGGATGAACTGTGGTTAGGGGTGAAATGCCAATCGAATTCGGAGCTAGCTGGTTCTCCCCGAAATGCGTTTTGGCGCAGCGGTGAATGTTATAGCTTAGGGGTAAAGCACTGTTACGTATGCGGGCTGGTAATTCGGTACCAAATCGTTGCAAACTAAGAATACTAAGTGTACAGTTCATCAGTGAGACTGTGGGGGATAAGCTCCATTGTCAAGAGGGAAACAGCCCAGAGCACCAGTTAAGGCCCCTAAATAATTGCTAAGTGGTAAAGGAGGTGGGAGTGCAGAAACAATCAGGAGGTTTGCTTAGAAGCAGCAATCCTTTAAAGAGTGCGTAATAGCTCACTGATCGAGTAAACCTGCGCCGAAAATGTATGGGACTAAGTAATTTGCCGAAACTGTGCGATATATGAAATATATCGGTAGGGGAGCGTTCTGTTGTAGGTTGAAGTACTAGCGAGAGCGGGTATGGACGAAGCAGAAGTGAGAATGTCGGCTTGAGTAACGAAAATATAGGTGAGAATCCTATACCCCGAAAACCCAAGGTTTCCTCCGGAAGGTTCGTCCGCGGAGGGTAAGTCAGGACCTAAGGCGAGGCTGAAAAGCGTAGTCGATGGACAACGGGTTAATATTCCCGTACCATTATTTGTTGATATCGAGGGACGGAGAAGGCTAAGCTGGCCGGATATTGGTTACCGGTTTAAACGTTCGAGATGATGAGAAACGGCGAAAACGTTTTGAGTTGAGGCGTGAATACGAGATGCTACGGCGTCGAAGCAGTCTATGTCATACTTCCAAGAAAAGCTTGCACTGTCATAAACAAATAATGCCTGTACCATAACCGACACAGGTGGGTAGGTAGAGTATACTAAGGGGCGCGAGATAACTCTCTCTAAGGAACTCGGCAAAATGACTCCGTAACTTCGGGAGAAGGAGTGCCTTATTTTATAAGGTTGCAATAACAAGATCCAAGCAACTGTTTACCAAAAACACAGGTCTCCGCTAAGTCGTAAGACGATGTATGGGGGCTGACGCCTGCCCAGTGCCAGAAGGTTAAAGAAGTTGGTTAGCATTCGCGAAGCTGATAACTGAAGCCCTGGTGAACGGCGGCCGTAACTATAACGGTCCTAAGGTAGCGAAATTCCTTGTCGGGTAAGTTCCGACCCGCACGAAAGGCGTAATGATTTGGATACTGTCTCGGAGAGGGGCTCGGTGAAATAGACTTGTCTGTGAAGATGCGGACTACCTGCACCTGGACAGAAAGACCCTATGAAGCTTTACTGTAACTTGAAATTGAAATTGGACTTTATTTGCGCAGTATAGGTGGGAGGCGTTGAAAATAGTCTTGCGGGATTATTGGAGCCATCAGTGAGATACCACTCTTGTAATGTTAGATTTCTAACTTTGGATCATTATCTGGTCAAAGAACAGTTTCAGGCGGGCAGTTTGACTGGGGCGGTCGCCTCCCAAACGGTAACGGAGGCGCACAAAGGTTTCCTCTGAACGGGTAGAAATCGTATCTAGAGTGTAAAGGCATAAGGAAGCTTGACTGTGAGACCTACAAGTCGAGCAGGGACGAAAGTCGGTCTTAGTGATCTGACGGTGCTGAGTGGAAAGGCCGTCACTCAACGGATAAAAGTTACTCTAGGGATAACAGGCTGATCTCCCCCAAGAGTTCACATCGACGGGGAGGTTTGGCACCTCGATGTCGGCTCATCGCATCCTGGGGCGGTAGTACGTCCCAAGGGTTGGGCTGTTCGCCCATGAAAGCGGTACGCGAGCTGGGTTCAGAACGTCGTGAGACAGTTCGGTCCATATCCGGTGTAGGCGTTAGAATATTGAGAGGAGCCTTCTCTAGTACGAGAGGACCGAGAAGGACATACCTCTGGTGTACCAGTTATCGTGCCAACGGTAAACGCTGGGTAGCTATGTATGGAGTGGATAACCGCTGAAAGCATCTAAGTGGGAAGCCCACCTCAAGATAAGTATTCTCATCACGTAAGTGAATAAGGTCACGGTAAGACTAACCGTTTGATAGGCATTAAGTGTAAATCTAGTAATAGGTGAGCTGAGATGTACTAACAGACCGAAGACTTGAATTTTTTTAATCTACGAATAAGTACTTTCTTCGAAAGTACTTTTTTGCTTTGGTGTTTTTAGTGTACTAAGCGGAACCACACTGATCCATCTCGAACTCAGTTGTGAAACGTTATAAATCGACGACAATACTTGGAGGGGGACCTCCTGGGAAGATAGTTCAATGCCAAAGTTTTTGCTCAATGGAAAAGAATTCTGAAATTAATCTTGAATTAATCTTGGAAATTATATAAAATAGACGTAACTATAAAATTACCAGGTTACTTTATGAATAAAATTTTGATTCGAATAACAGATACGAGGTTATGGATCTTAGATTATGATTTCGTTTGTGCCATGTTTTTTATTCCTCTTACAATTTATGGTTCTGTTAAAATAAAAAAGATACGAATCAATCGAAAAAAAAAGTTAGAACAAGAGCGTAAGATTAAAGAACTTGAAAAATCATATCGAATTTTAAAAATAGCTGGTTCATCACTAGCTCCGATAATATTACTAAGAATATTATTGATTCGTGGTGGAAGCGATATTGTAGTTGTGCCAGGCATTGATGATTGTATCGATATTTCGGAACCAAGCTATGTGGATAATGAAAGAATATTAAGATTTGTAAATGATAAATACCGTAAGTTAGCAATTAAGGGGATTATTTACATCACAAAGGAAGCCTTATGCTATTTAGTGGATAAAGAAGGACTTGTAGATTTTCCAGTCGTATTTCTGGAAAGAATTCAGATTGACGCCTTTTACTCATTTCTGAAAAGGGCCTCTCAATGGGCAGTCGTTTCAGTCAGTATTATGGCAGGGGTTGGCGGTATTCTAACACTAGAACAGGCAGTTGTCTATGGCTTACTTACAGTTCTTCATATTAACCAGATAAAAATATTAGAACCGCGTGTGAAAGAAGTTAGTAAATTGACTGGGGATTTTGTTCCGCGTATTGCGACACGACGTGATGCAATAGTATTCGATGCGAATAAGGAGCCCTTACCACCTGTAATTGAAAAAAGCGTTAAACCGGTCAGGTTTAATACACTGGACACCGAGTATGAAATAACTGAGAAAAATTTAGTGGATGTTGCTAAAGTTTCAGGATTAAAGAATAGATTTTCTGATCGACGATTTATGAGAAGGAAAAAAAAAGCTGGAAAAACGGTTTATTTTAGGGATATGGTTAAAAAATGGAATCAACAACAAGACAAGGATTACGATGCAGGGAATATCATTGATCAAATGATAGACAATGGCATTATTTAAGATTCCAGAAGAATAATCTATTCTGTTTTAAAGTTAGAAGGTGTTATTGTTCTGTTTTGATCCACAGTTATGAGTTGCTTTTGTTGCTCTTTATGTATTTTCTAACCTTCAAAAGGTTTTGGGTGAAGATTGATGAGTAAATTATTATTATTTTAAGTTTTGAAAGTACTATAGAGCCTACTGCGTCGGATGCTTTCATGTTTGATGGAGTATCCTTTGTATTGAAATAAGCTATTTTCTTCAGAGTGATTCATTATTAAAGAAGCAGTCTAACACATCGGACCTCTCAAATACATCTTTGCAAGATATTAAAGAATATCAAAGGGCGGTGGAAGTAGATATTCTTTCAGAAGCTCCTAAGATGCCCGTAAACGATTTTTTTCAGAGTCAGCAATATAATCTACCATCAACCCAAGATAAAGATCCAAATGGGCTGAATTTTGTTACCTTAGGGAATATTTATGAGCAGGATAAGATAGAAATTATTGAAAGAGGTTTTCAACTTAATCAAGAAGGCAAAATCTCTTTGAAGAAATATTATCAAAGTACAGAAAAATACAGTTTATTTCAATTCAAAGGATACAACATTAAATACGAAAGCATACGAAGAACCAAATTATATTTAAGATTAAAAACATGAAAAATGAATCCTATTGTGTTAAGGCAAGCGCCCATTAAAACATCTCTGAACCTTTCTTTAAACGCCTTACTACAAACCCATTGCGGAAAAATATTTTTAATATTCCTTGTTAAGTAGCTAAAAATAGGGGATAATAAAAATAAAATTATGTTTGGATCTAAAATCGCGCGTACTACTTATGATATTCTTCGTGGTGTCAATGCAACTGTCTGGGGAGGTGTGGAAGGAGCGGAAAAAGTTGGTAAGATCGTTAAAACAGGCATATCTGGAGCTGACGTTGTAATCGGAACAAGCCATGCTCTTGAAGACTTTGGCTGTAATGATTATGTTTGTGGTAGTTTAGATGTTATAGCGAGCGTCTCAAGTGCAGTTGGTTTAGTAGTAGGAAATATTCCCAGCACTAAATCCTTAACTGTTATAACTGGTTCTGTGACTGTGGGATGTCGGTCAGTTCGATTTTATTGCAAAAAATATGGTACATTTTGGGGCTGTACAGTCGCTGCAGGTCAAGGGCTTAAGGAAGCGGTCAAATTTACTGTTAAACAGTAACTCCAAATTCATCTTTATTGGTTAAAAAACAGATATTTTAATAATTAATAATATTACTGATTATTAGTCTAGTGTTCTTAGCGGATTTAAAATTTTCTTTGGATTCTAGATTATAATATATACTATAATATATAGTGTAGTTAATTTAAATATTTCAAAAGGATTATCACTTATGGATACTCGTTTAATAGTAATTGCTGCGCCCTTATTAGTGGCAGCATCATGGGCTTTATTTAATATAGGTCGTTTAGCTATTCAACAAATTCAACGTTTACGACGTTAATTTTCCTACTTTCGTTTGAAAGTAGAAAACTGTCAGTCAGATTTGACTTTTCAGAGAATCGAAAAAATAATAAATAATAACAAAATTATATAATATTATGTCTCATACTGTTAAAATTTACGACACATGTATCGGTTGTACGCAATGTGTACGAGCATGTCCTACAGATGTATTAGAAATGGTTCCATGGGATGGCTGTAAATCTGGTCAAATTGCTTCTTCACCTCGAGTTGAAGATTGTGTCGGATGTAAAAGATGTGAAACAGCTTGCCCAACTGATTTTTTAAGTGTTCGCGTATATTTAGGAGCAGAAACAACTCGAAGTTTAGGTTTAGCTTACTAAAAATTTAGTTAGTTAAATAATTGTAATTATGTCTTAATTAATTAAATAAAGACATAGTTACAAATAAATCGATGTTTTAAATGAAAAATTTAAGTTAAGCTCTAAGTCTAAGAATTTTTTAATTTCACTCTTTTATTTTGAAAGATTAAAGGATCAAAACCAACTAATTTATTTGGATAATAAACCTTTTCGATTACTATAACTTACTAATTTGTTCTAAAGGTGAGCTTGGATTAGCGTAATATTTTTTATCCATTCGACCGGCTAAATAAGCTAATCGTCCTGCTTCTACACCTAATTTCATAGCATAAGCCATTTGAGCGGGATTTGGTGATTGAGCAACTGCAGTGTTTAGTAAAACACCATCGGCACCAAGTTCCATTGATTGAGTTGCTTCACTTGGAGTTCCGATACCAGCGTCAATAATAACAGGAACTGTTGCATTTTCAATAATTATTTGAATGTTTGATAAGTTATTCAAACCTTGTCCTGAACCAATGGGTGATCCTAAAGGCATAACTGTGGCACATCCGAGATCTTCTAAATGTAATGCTAACATTGGATCCGCGTTTATGTAAGGCATTACTGTAAAACCTTTTTTGACTAAAAATTCAGCAGCTTTTAAAGTTCCAATCGGATCTGGTAATAAATATTTTGGATCAGAAATGACTTCGAGTTTTACAAAAAAATTCTCTGGTTGGCCAATTTGGCAAGCGAGTTCATGCCCTAAAAAAGCCATTCGTATCGCTTCTTCCGCGGTCTGAGATCCAGCGGTGTTTGGAAGTAACCAAAGATTATCCCAATTTAATTTATTTAAAAAACTTGTATTATCATTTTTAATATCAGTGGGTAAACGTCGGATAGCTACCGTTACAATATCACAGGTACTATTTTCAATACTAGAAATCGCATCGTTAGTAGTTTTATATTTTCCGGTTCCGAGCATCAAACGAGAATTAAAAAATTTGTCTCCAATTTTTAATTGATCTAAGTTTTTTTTCATCTATAAACTTTTATTAAAACTTCTCCCCAGGTAGGACTTGAACCTACGACCAATCGGTTAACAGCCGATTGCTCTACCACTGAGCTACTGAGGATATATTAACTAAGACTATCTTAACATAGATTATTTATCTTTACAACTAATTTTCATGAAATTATAATTGTTTATTAAAGACCGAAAATCTTACTACATTCGAATCCATTTTTAAAATGTTAGAAAAATTCGTTAAATATTTAGGCATACTTGAAAAATTCAATTGAATATAATTTCCTTTTGTTTTATTATCAATTGGATATGCTAAATTATGCTTGCCGCGAGAAATCACAGAAATATCACAAACACTAAATTTTCTTAAATTCTTAGCATAATTAAAAACCCAAGTTTTTAACTCACTATCGTTAAATTCTTCTGTTAAAAGAATCATAATTTCATATTTTCTTAATACTGACATACTATAATAAATTTTATTTTTTATTTGATAATTTCTTTTTTCTAAAAATTTTAACTTTCTCTGGAATTTTTAGAAACCCTCTCCATTCCTGTATTCTCGTGACGTTGAAACTTTTTTTGAGTAATAATCATTTATTGATACAAATATATAAAAGATCTAAGAGGTCCAAGTGAATGGATCGAATTTTTTGTTTGAGACGTGGCTAAATTCTCAATCGAGTAAGGGCTCTATTCGGTTTACCTTTTTCAAAGATCCAACTTTTAAGTATTTTGAACTTATCTTGAAGCTTTAGATTCTTTTTAAGAAAAGTTTTCGAACAAATTTTTATCTTATTTCTAAAAAAATCTCAAAAAATATACACTTAATTTCTTGATTTTGTGAGGGTAGTGAAGAATTAAAATTTTTATTAAATTGTTTCTTCTTTTGATCTATCACTTATATTTTAAACCTTACTAAAAAAAAAAATTGCTGTCAAGTATCGTTAAAACAATAAGTAGTTCAAATAGCAAGGAATCAAAGTTTCCGTTTCACAAGTTTTCTTTATCTTCGAATAATTTGATTTCAAAGAATTATTTTAAAAATTGAGTAAATAAAAGTCCAAAAATTAGACAAAATCACCGGATTTTTTAGTAGAATTATATAGTAGAAGATAATTTTTATAAAAATTTTTATTGGAGAGATTTCATGGATTGGAATGAAATTCAAAACTTTTCATCAAATATAGTTTTTGGAATTTTATTATTTGCAATGATTAGCTATTGGGTCAACTTATCATTGTTTAATGATTCAGTTTTATTATCAAAAATTGGTAAAACTTGTACAATAGTCGCTAATGGGCTATTATTTTTTATTCTTTGTTCGCGTTGGATAGTTGCTGGATATTTTCCGTTAAGTAATTTATATGAATCGTTATTGTTTTTAACTTGGTTATTATTAACAATTTATTTATATATCGAGACAAAAACGAAAAGTAAATTAATCGGATCTGTTTTAATTCCTGTTGCGTTATTAATCAGTGGATTTGCAAATTTAACTTTATCACCGGAAATGCAAAAAGCAAGTCCCTTAGTACCGGCATTACAGTCGAATTGGTTAATGATGCATGTAAGTATGATGTTATTAAGCTATGGCACACTAATTATAGGATCGTTACTATGTATTTTATTTTTAGTGATTTCTCGTTATAAAGAAGTAGACTTAAAAATCATGGATGATTCTTCGTTACCGCTTTATAACATTATGTTAGATTATTACGAAGCAAAATTATTATCACCATCCAATGAAATATCCGAATTAGGAAAATTAAAACTTTTACAAAGTCTTGATAATTGGAGTTATCGAATTATCGGGTTAGGATTCCCTTTTTTAACCATTGGTATTATCTCGGGAGGAGTGTGGGCTAATGAAGCTTGGGGATCTTATTGGAGTTGGGATCCAAAAGAAACTTGGGCATTAATTACGTGGTTAGTTTTTGCAACTTATTTACATGCACGTATCACAAAAGGATGGGAAGGTAAAAAGACTGCTATTTTAGGCGGGTTAGGTTTTTTCGTTATTTGGATTTGTTATCTAGGAGTTAATTTTTTAGGAAAAGGACTTCATAGTTACGGTTGGGTTTCTTAAGCAAATTTATCCAAATTCACTTTTAAATCTTGTTCTCCAAGAAGATTGAAATAAGTTCCAAAAGTTCTTTGAAAAGGTTTTTGGATTCAATCAATAAAATTCTATCCTTAAAAATAGTTTCTTGGATAATATCTAAAAATTCTAGTTTCTTGGTTTTTTTAGTATTAAGAATCTGTAAGATCTTAATACTAAAAATATCTATAGAAAAGTTAAAAATATTTTGTTATTAATTTTTTTTTCTAAAGAATCGAGAAGCTCGCCCAGCAATCGTTGGTTTTGGTTCATCACTACCTAAACTAATTTTTGGTTCATCCTTTATAGAATCTGGAGAATTCAAATCTTTACTTATTGATTTATTATCCGCTTGAACTAAAGTTTTTGGCGGTGAATCAATATCTGTTGCTTGCTCTAAAAGATTTGGATCAACATCACTAAAATCAATTTCAACCTCTAATTCATTCGTATAAGTCATCAGTGTTCCTTCCACTTTTTTTCGACGAACATGAATTTTGGTATTCGGATATAAAGTTTTTGATAAACATTGCTCTGCTAAAGTATCTTCTAGATACTTCATAATTGCTCGACGTAACGGACGAGCTCCATACATCGGGTCATAACCTTCATCTGTAAGGAATGCTTGAACAGATAAATCAACTAGTAAGTTAATACTTTTATCTTTTAATCGTTTTTGAACTGATTTGATCATTAAATCACAAATTTCCCAAATATCCATTCGAGTTAAATGGTTAAAAACAATAATCTCATCAATACGATTTAAAAATTCTGGTCGGAAGAAATTTTTTAATTCATCATTTACTAATTTTGTCACCCGTTCAAAAAGTTCTGGATCTTTAATTGGTTCCGGTGCAGGTTCCCAACCAATCACTTCGTCTGGTGTAATTTGGAATCCACCTTCGCCTAATTCTGATTTAGATTTAATTCCACTTTCTCTTTCGATGATTTTTGCACCTAAATTTGTCGTCATGATAATTAAAGTATTAGTAAAATCAATTACTCGACCTTTTGAATCAGTTAATCGACCATCATCTAAAATTTGCAATAATAAATTAAAAACATCAGGATGAGCTTTTTCAACCTCATCAAGTAAAACAACAGAATATGGTTTTGAACGAACAGCTTCTGTTAATTGACCACCTTCATTATAACCAACATAACCTGGTGGTGAACCAATTAATTTAGCTACTGTATGTTTTTCCATATACTCTGACATATCTAACCGAATCATACTTTCTTCGCTTCCAAACATATAATCTGAAAGAGTCTTTGTTAATTCCGTTTTCCCAACCCCGGTCGGTCCTGCAAAAATGAAACTCGCAATAGGTCGATTTGGATTTCGTAAGCCTACTCGAGCTCGACGAATTGCTTTTGAAACAGCAACAACAGCATGTTTTTGTCCAATAATTCGTTCATGAAGAGTATCTTCCATTTTTAATAATCTTGCAGATTCGGAACCTGTAATTTTTGTCACAGGAATACCAGTCCAATTAGAAATCACGTCAGATACATCGTTTTCGGTAACCATATCAACATCACGACGCGTAAATCCTCGAGCTTCGCTAGTTAAAGCAGATTGCTTCATAATTCGAATATGTGTCCGAACTTCCATTTCATGATCTAATAATTGCTTCGCAGCCTCAAAATCATGTTCTTTAATACAATCTTCTTTATCTTTAATTGTTTCTTGTAACTCATGCATTAAACTTCGTAAACCTAATGGTAAACGACGATTTTCTAATCTTACTCGTGCTCCCGCTTCATCCAAAACATCAATAGCTTTATCTGGTAAATAGCGATCTGCTACGTATTTATCAGAAAGAATAGCAGCTTGTTCTAGAGCTTTATCGTGATAACTTAAAGTATGATGTTGCTCAAATTTAGATCGTAAGCCTCGTAAAATTTCAATAGTTGTACCTACACTTGGCTCTTCGACATGAACCGGCTGGAAACGTCTTTCAAGTGCAGGATCTCGTTCAATATATTTTCTATATTCATCATTTGTAGTTGCACCAATACAACGGAACTTCCCTCGTGCTAGTGCTGGTTTTAAAATATTTGCTGCATCGACAGCACCTTCTGCAGCTCCAGCTCCGACTAAAGTATGAATCTCGTCGATTACAATAATAACTGCAGAATCATTTTGTGCTTCTTCGACAATTCGTTTTAACCGTTCTTCAAATTCACCACGATATTTTGTACCAGCTAAAATTGACCCTAGATCTAAAGCCATAATAAGACTTCCATCTAAAAAATCAGGTACTTTTTCAGTTAAAATTAATTGAGCCAAACCCTCTGCAACAGCTGTTTTTCCCACACCAGGTTCACCAATAAGAACTGGATTATTTTTTGTTCGTCTTGCTAATACAGCAATAACATCATCAATTTCTTTTTCACGACCAATAACCGGGTCTAAATTGCCATCAATAGCTTCTTTTGTAACATTTTCTGCATATTCATCTAAAGTTGGTGTTGGACTACCTTTTTTCTCTCTTTCTAATAAGAATTTTTCGGCCTGAGTTAATGGACGTAAAATTTCTTCCTGTGTTTCTTCAATATAAGTTAAAATAAGATTTCTTAATTTATGAATATCTACATTTAATTTATCTAATGTTCGCATGGCAACACCATCCGATTCAGCAATAAGTGCTAGTAGAATATGTTCAGTACCAACAAAGTTTTGACCTAAATCTTTCCCTTCATGAACTGCCATTTCTAAAACTCTTTTCGCTCGTGGAGTAAAGGGAATTTCGGAAGCGACAAATCCAGTTCCGCGACCAATGTATAGTTCAATCTCTTTTCGAGCTTTTTTTAATGTAACTTTTAATTTTTTTAAAGCTCTTGCTCCAATTCCATGTCGTTGACCAATCACACCTAATAAAAGCTGTTCGGTACCTACAAAATTGTGGCCCATACGTCGTGCCTCTTCTTGCGACAACATAATAACTTTTATTGCGCCTTCAGTAAATTTTTCAAACATAGATAGTTTTTGTTAAAAATTGAAGATTTTTGATTCTATTCACTTTGCTTTATATTATACATTAATTTCAATCGAAATTATTATAGTACAATTCGATCTTAATGTACTATAATAAGAAAAGTAGAAGATAAAAGAAATTACAATATGGCGGTATGGCCAAGTGGTAAGGCAGTGGATTGCAAATCCTCGATCCCCAGTTCGAATCTGGGTGCCGCCTTGTAAATTTCTAACTATACTATTGTTTTTTTATAGGTATACCTATATTGTATTTAATATATAGATTATACAAAACACAGAGGGAATGTGGTGAAATTGGTAGACACGACGGACTTAAAATCCGTTGCCTAGTGATAGGCGTGAGGGTTCAAGTCCCTCCGTTCCCATAAAATATGAAACGATGGAATTTAAGACTAGTCATAGGATTACTAATGTTAAGTAATTGTTTCACTGTTGCATACTTAACATTAGTAATTAGAGTAAACAATCCAGACCAGTTTAAAAATGACAAATTTTACAACTCCTTATCCTTACCTGGAATTCGAGGGGCATCTTGTGAAGTAGAAGAGGTAATATCCCATTGTTCTGCTTCGGGTATAACTTCCGGATCTGCAAATTTGTCCAAAAATTTCACCATTTTACCCTTCTTTTTAAGAGGTTTCATACCCCTTAGATTTGATTTAGTGGTTGGCTTTGGTCGTGGTACAACTTCAAATCTATCACTAAATTCAACTTTGTCTAGTTTTACAACATCCTCATAATAAATAGGTTGCTCGGCATCGGCGTCCGCAACTATATCAGTAATCTCGCTCGGACGTAAAGGGCGACATTTCTTATTATGGATGATTTGGTCTGGTAATGAACATTCATATCGCTTTGAAAATTCAGACATACTTATTTTATCACGATCAATAGGACTCAAATCAACACTTACAAGCTCCGGCTGATCAGCTATGCGCGGCTTAAGAAACTCAATAGGAACAGAAACAACTTCCGTTGGTATTTGAATACCAGGGTCTGTTGTTCTAATCATTCCAATTAGTCCAAATAACGCTGACGTCGTACTGACACCAAGAACTATAGGTCCTTGGTATAACCTATATAGGACTACTGTTACTCCAAGACACAGCGAGAAAGCAGTTTTTTTTACGAAAAGAAGCCGATCTGTAATTCCTATAAAATTCGAAATTGGAGTCGGTAGGGCCGGTAAGTGGAGACCGTACATTCTAATTAAATGGCACAGAGCCGTTCCCGTTATATAAATAACGCCGTTTATTTGCTTGGATTTAAAACGAGCATAAGCAATTTTGCTTATCCTCTCGTTATTGACGTACCGAATACCTTTCTCCACGCCACAGTTTTCATTTATGACGTTGATATAATTATAATTTTCACCGAAACCGTCCCCACCCCTTATTTGTAGGGCGGGTATCAAATTCCCCATTGCCATATGAAATATTTTCCATCGCTTAGATGTTTCCCTTTTATCTCCCCCTTGTTTTTTGACCGTTTTATTTTCTTGTTCGGATAGCCGTTTTTCTTGCTCACGCGCTTTCTCCACTTTTTTTATAAAAGCGATACTGCCTATAAGTGTTAAAGGAATTAGTAAATAATACTCCGATACAATGAAAATTCTGTTTTTTGATACTCGTATCCAGAACATAATATCTATATCTCTTTTTTTTTTTTAATTTAAAAATTTTAAAAAATCTGTACATAAATAAACATCTGTACATAAATAAAAATTTATGTACAGATGTTTATTTAAGATAAACAAATACGATAAAAGACTCCCGGAGGTAAATCCGCTTCTGATAATAAATCAAAAATAGGAACTTCCGAGTCATAATAAATTTCTAGCATTCTTTTATGAATTCTAATTTCAAAGTGTTCTCTGGAATCTTTATCAACATGAGGAGATCTTAGTACGCAATAAATACGTTTACGAGTTGGTAACGTAACAACTCCGATTGAATTTAACGGAGTAGTTTGCAAAATATTTATAATCTTTTGACATGACGAAACTAGTAGTTCGTGATTAAAAGATTCTAATCTTATACGAATTTTGGCATTCGTTTTTGTATTCATAAAAATTTTTAATTATTTAACAATTTTAGAAACTACACCTGCACCAATAGTACGACCACCTTCACGAATCGCGAATCGCATACCTTCTTCAATAGCTACAGGATAAATTAATTCAGCAGTCATCTTGATACGATCACCTGGCATTACCATTTCTACAATTGAACCATCATCAGCTGTAAATTGTGTAATTGAGCCTGTTACATCTGTTGTTCTTACATAAAATTGTGGGCGGTAACCAGTAAAGAATGGAGTATGACGTCCACCTTCATCTTTTGTTAGTACATAAACTTCTGATTCAAAGTTTGTATGTGGAGTAATAGTACCAGGTTTTGCTAATACCATACCTCGTTCAATATTTTCACGCGTAACACCACGTAATAAAATACCAACATTATCACCAGCAAATCCTTCTTCTAATGTTTTTTGGAACATTTCAATCCCAGTAATTGTTGTGGTTTGCGTTTCAGCAATTCCAACAATTTCAACGCTATCACCTACTTTAACAACACCACGTTCGATTCGACCAGTTGCAACTGTACCACGACCAGTAATTGAAAACACGTCTTCAATTGCCATTAAGAATGTTTTTTCGGTATCACGTTCTGGTGTTGGTATATATTCATCAACCGCATCCATTAAAGCATAAATTTTATCAACCCATGGATTATCACCACGTTTAGTATCCGGGTTTGATGTAATTGCTTCAATCGCTTGTAACGCTGATCCAGCACAAATTGGAATATCTTCTCCTGGGAAATCGTAAGCTGAAAGTAATTCTCGAACTTCTAATTCAACTAGTTCTAATAATTCAGCATCGTCTACTTGATCCTCTTTATTTAAGAATACAACAATATCTGGAACACCTACTTGTTTTGATAATAAAATATGCTCACGTGTTTGAGGCATTGGACCATCGGCTGCGGAAACGACTAAAATAGCTCCGTCCATTTGTGCAGCACCTGTAATCATATTTTTTACATAATCGGCGTGGCCTGGACAATCTACGTGTGCATAATGACGGTTTTCAGTTTCATACTCAACGTGAGCTGTATTAATAGTAATACCACGTGCACGTTCTTCAGGTGCACCATCAATATCTGCATACGCTTTTACTTGCGAGTTACCATCTAATGCTAAAGTAGCAGTAATTGCTGCAGTTAATGTTGTTTTTCCATGATCTACGTGCCCAATAGTACCAATGTTAACGTGCGGTTTTGTACGTTCAAATTTTTCACGTGCCATTATAAATTCCTCTAATATTTTTAATTATATTTCTGTGTTAAAGCTTTTAGCGAGTAGAATTCTTTTCTAGAAGTTAATATCGAAAATGTGCAAATGCTTTATTTGCTTCCGCCATTTTATGAGTTTCTTCTTTTTTTTTAATAGTATTACCGATATCGTTGGCTGTGTCAATAATTTCATTAGCTAATTTAATTGCCATACTTCTTCCAACACGTTGATCAGCATATCGAATAATCCAACGTAACGATAAATTGGTTGCTCGAAAACTACTTACTTCAATAGGAACTTGGTAGGTAGAACCACCGACTCTTCGAGCTTTAACTTCAACAATTGGACTTGCATTTCGAATTGCTCGTTCAAATATAGTTAATGGATCTTCATTTGTTTTTTTTTTAATGATATCAAATGCTTGATAAACAATGTTTTTGGCAATAGTTTTTTTTCCAGATTTTAAAATTCTGGTAATTAATAAACTAACTAAATAACTATTATAAATTTCATCAGGTTTGGGAAAACGTTTTTTTGAAATATTTCTACGAGACATAAGATAATTGATAAATTTTTATCGAATAAAATGTAAGAAAAGTTAAAAAATTTAACTTTTTAAATTTGAGTTTCAATGATTAATATTTATTTTTCAGCTTTTGGTTTTTTAACACCATATTTCGAACGTCCTTGTGTTCGATCTTTAACCCCTCCAGTATCTAAGGCACCTCGAACAATATGATATCGAACACCTGGTAAATCTTTCACTCGACCACCACGAATTAGAACAACAGAATGTTCTTGCAAATTATGACCAATACCAGGAATATAAGCAGTAACTTCAAATCCTGAAGTTAATCTTACCCGTGCTACTTTTCGAATCGCCGAGTTGGGTTTTTTTGGAGTTGTTGTGTATACCCGAGTACATACGCCACGTCGTTGAGGACAGTTTAGCAATGCGGGGCATTTCGTTTTCTTTTTAATTTGTATCCGTCGCGAACGAACTAGTTGTTGAATTGTTGGCATAAAATATTAAAGTTATATCTATTTAAATGTTTAATTATTGCTCGGTCATATCTAAGCGATATTTTTTCATAAACTTCTCCACTCGTCCTTCACTATCGATCATAACTTGTGAATTGTTATAAAAAGGATGGTTTGCTAACCAAATATCAATTTGCAATTCACTTTTAGTAGAACCGATCAAACAAAGTGGTTTTCCATCACATAAAACGGGAGTATTTTTAAACCATGTAGGATGTATATCAGATTTTGGCATATGCTATGTTATTAACAAATATAATAATTAACGTTTTGAATATTGTGGAGCTTTTCTTGCTTTTCGTAAACCATATTTTTTTCTTTCTTTGATTCTTGAATCTCGAGTTAAGAAACCAAATGGTTTTAAAATTTTTCGATTTTCTTGATCCATTTTACATAATAATCTTGCAACTCCTAATTGAATTGCTTGCGATTGACCAGTTAAACCTCCTCCATTAACTAAAGCTACAATATCAAATTGTTTTTCTAAATTTAGTTTTTCTAAGGGTGACCAAACAGTAGTTAAATAAGTTTCATTGTATTGTAAATACTTATCACCCGAAGTTTTATTAATAATCAGGTTTCCTTCTCCAGGAACAAGGAAAACACGTGCAATTGATTGTTTTCGTTTCCCAAGTCCAATATTATTCTTTTGAAAAATTAATTCCATTTTTGAACTCATAAATTTTTAATATTTATAATTATAATTTTGTGATTGATTCAAAGTTTTTGTAAAAATTTAATAGTTTTTATTAAATCCTATTACTCATCAAATTTTCTAATTTACTAATTTAACATCACCGCTAAATTGTGGGTTTGAATAAAAACTAGAAATATCAAGTTCAATTGGATTTTGAGCTTGATGAACATGATTTTGGTCATTATAAATGTAGAGTCTTCGCATTAATCTTTTTTTTTCTGTTTCGGATAACATCCCTTTTACTGCTCTTTCAATCGTAAATTTTGGAAGACACTCAGATACTTTTTTGATTTTTAACGATCGACCCGGTCTTCCAGGATGATTAACAATATAATGTTTACTGTCTTCGTTGACGATAATTGAGTCTGCATTTAATAGAATTATATAATCTCCGACATCAATTGAAGGTGAATAATGAGGTTTTATTTTTCCTTTTAGTAACGTTGTAATTATTGTTGCAAGTCGACCTAATTTTTGCCCTTTACAATCAATAATAAACCAATTACGATTTTTATAATCTTTCGTTGGTAAAAATGTTTTATTTAATGAATTCATAATCTTTTTGTAGACATAATAATTAATAGTACTAATTTTAATTGAGTATACAAACTAAATTTTGTATTATTTCAAAATAATACCTAATTTATTTTTTAATGTAGAAAAAACTTCATCCGCGGATTTACGACCAAAGTTTTTAAGTTCTTGTAGTTTTTCTGGAGAATACTGCAATAAATCACCCACAGTATTGATTTGAGCCTTCTTGAGACAATTATAAGCTCGAACTGATAATTGTAACTCTTCAATTGCAATATTTGTATAAGGCTCAATACTAATCGATTGATTTTTTGAATCTGCTTGTGGACTCTCATTCGTATTTTTATTGTTAAGCAATAAGACAAATAAGTCAATAATAATTTGAGCCGCTGATTCGAGAGCTTCTGTTGGCGAAAGACTTCCATTAGTCCAAATATCTAAGAATAACCTTTCACTAATATTATTAGCAGTATCATATACATTCTCTATTTTAAAATCTACTTTTTGAACTGGCATAAAGATTGTATCTAATTGTAGATAATTTTCATCTTCTTCGGAAAAAGTTTGAGAGGCTAACCGATAACCAGTCCCGTATTCAAATTTAAATTCAATTTCAAGAATATTTGATGTAGAGATTGTAGCAATATAATGATTTGGATTTACAATTTCTAAACCAGATGGTAATTGAATTAAATCAGCAGTAATCACGCTCGGTCCTTGTATTTTTAATCGACCAAATTGAACATTTTTTGTTTGACTTTTTAAAACAACCCCTTTCAGGTTTAGCAAAATTTCTAAGACGTCTTCTCGTATCCCAGGTATCGTTGAAAATTCATGCGTGATACCGGCAATCCGAACCGCGGAAATTGCGACCCCACCCAAATCACCTAAAAGAACTCGTCTTAATTGATTTCCAATAGTTATACCTTGTCCTGGTTGTAAAGAATTAATTACAAATTGGCCATGACAAGCACCGGATTCTATTTGTTCTGATTTAAGACATTTAATAGAAATGTTATTCATATTTTTATTTCATAGAAGTAGAGTTTCTAAACTCGACGTCGTTTTGGTGGTCGACATCCATTATGTGGAACTGATGTTATATCTTGAATTGAAAGAATATCAAATCCCGCACCTTCGATTGCTCGAATTGCTGTTTCTCTTCCTGAACCTTGACCTTTTACTAAAATCTCGACATTTTTCATCCCACTACTTAAAGCTTCTAACGCTGCTTTTTCCGCAGCTGTTTGAGCTGCAAATGGTGTACTTTTTCGAGCTCCTTTAAATCCAGAACTTCCTGCCGAAGCCCAAGAAATCGTATCACCTTTTAAATTAGTAATCGTCACAATTGTATTATTAAAAGTTGATTGAATATGGACGATACCGTTTGTAAAACTATTTTTATCTTTTTTAGTAACTGACTTTTTTGTTGTTTGTGCCATATAAAAATTTCAAATAAATTTTTAGATACTAGTAAAAATTATTTCTTTTTACCAGTAACAGTTTTTTTCGAACCTCTTCTTGAACGAGCATTTGTTCGTGTTCGTTGTCCTCGAACCGGTAAATTATTTCTATGTCGTTTTCCACGATGACAATTGATTTCGTTTAAGCGTTTAATGTTTAGTCCATTAAATCTTCTTAAATCACCTTCAAGCTTTAAATCACTTTCTTCAAGAGTTTGACGTAAAGCAACAGTTTCCTCTGTAGTTAAATCATTAGTTCTTGTCTCTGGACTAATATTTGCAAGTTCAACAATTTTTCTTGCACTTGTAAGACCAATTCCATGAATATAAGTAAGAGAATATACAATTCTTTTATTTCTTGGTAAATCAACACCAACTAATCTGACCATTTTTTGACTCCTTTAAAATATTATCCTTGACGTTGTTTATGTTTCGGATTGGAACAAATTACCATAATTCTACCATGTCGTTTAATTACTCGACATTTATCACACATTTTCTTTACTGACGGGCGAACTTTCATATTAAATTTTAAATAATCGTTTTTATTTTATTGATACATGTTGTTATAAACATTTGAGTAGTAAATATTTTTTACTTCACGAACTAAGTCTAGTACTACACCAGCTAGGATTAATAAAGATGTTGTACTTAATCCATTTAAACTTGTAATGTTCATCGTTGATTCGATAAAATTTGGAATTGTTACCAATGTAGCAAGCATTATTGCTCCAACTAGTGTTATTCGTTTCATTAATTGTTTTAAATAAAAGGTTGTTTGGAGTCCCGGTCGAACACCGGGAATGGTAACAGCCATTTTTTGTAATTGATCTGAAATATCTTTTGGATTTAAAACAATTGTTGAGTAGAATAAGCTAAAGACTAGGATTAATCCAAAATTTCCAATCCAATAAAGAAATTTGAGAGCTTCAAGATTTATTGGAAGATCTATTTTGGGTAATAATCCCAAATTGCTTATATAATTTGGGACCACTAATAAAGTAGTTGCTAAAATAATTGGCATGACTCCGGCTTGATTAAAGCGAAGTGGAATATAGTTGTTACTTGTTACTGAGTCTTGTAATGATACTTGATTCAATTGTTTTGATGAAATTAACGGAATAATGCGAACTCCTTCTTGTAAAAAGACAATTCCATACAATGACGCAAAGATTAATAAAACAATTCCAATTTTTGAAGAGATTGAAAGATTATCATTATTATCAATAAAAATTGCTTTACTAAGATTTGGTAAATTGGAAATAATATTTGTATAGATCAGTAAAGAGGTCCCATTTCCTAAACCATAATCTGTAATTAGCTCACTTAACCATAAAATAATCATTGCACCGGTAGTTAAACAAATAGTGATTTCAAAGGCCAATGAATAGTTCCAGTTAAACAGAATTTGTTTTAAATAAAGTGATAAACTTACACTTTGAATAATTGCAAAAACTAAAGTTATTAAGCGCGTTAATCGACTAATAGATCTTTTACCTTCTAAATCACCTTCTTTTTGTAATTTTGATAGTTTTGGTGAAAATCCTAAAATTAATTGAATTAAAATAGAAGCATTAATATACGGGAATATATTTAAAGTAAATAAACCAATTACAAAAGTATCATTTCCAGAAAATGTACTCACTAAACTTCTAGTTACTGAATGACTTTGTAGATAAAACGCTAAATCACTGTGATTAATCCCTGGAACTGGAAGAAATGTACCTACTCTAATAAAGAATAGGATTCCGAGAGTTATTAATAAACGTTTTAAAATAATATCTTGAATTTCTTTGTTGATTTTCACAGTCTTGATGTTAATTATGGTTAGTGAATTAGTTCAAATCGATATTTCGCTTTTTCGCTACTTGAGACTTGGTAGTTAAATTTTCTAAAGCACAAATCGAAGCACGGGCATTGTTTAATAAATTATTTGATCCTAATTGTTTTGCAATGACATTTTTAACACCTGCCACTTCTAAAACAATACGTACAGCTCCACCGGCAATAACACCAGAACCTTCGATCGAAGGTCGCATAATCACTTTACAAGCTCCAAAATTTCCAACAACATCATGGGGGATGCTGAATGATTTAGTAATTGGGAGTTTAATCAGATTTTTTCGACCATCCGTTTTTGCTTTTTTAAATGCATTTACTACATCATCTGCTTTTGCAACTCCAACACCAACTTGTCCATTTTCATCCCCTACTACTACAATCGCCCGAAAACTTAGTTTTTTACCACCTTTTGTTACTTTGGAAACTCGACTAATTTTGATTAATCGTTCAACTAGTTTTGGTTCTTGTATATTTTGCTTACGTCGAGAATTGGGTTTTAATTTATTTATTTTTTTTAAATCGCTAGTCATAGAAGATATTTAACTTGGATATTTATTGACAAATTTGAATTTAAAATTGTAGACCACCAGCTCTTGCGCCATCTGCTAATGCTTTAATTCGACCGTGATACAGGTATGGACCTCGATCAAACACAATTTTGGTAATATTTTTTTTTAGACTTAGTTCAGCTAGTTTTTCTCCCATTAACTTTGACGCGTCACAAGTTCGTCCAGTTGACAAAGCAAGTTTAATGGAACGATCTAAGGTAGAACAAGAAATTAAAGTTTGTGAATTTGTATCATCAATAATTTGTGCATAAATATTTTCATTTGAACGATATACTGATAATCTTGGTCGCTCCGTTGTCCCTTTAACTTGACCACGTAACGATTCACGTTTTAACTTCTTATATTTATTTGGTTTTAATTTTTTATTTTTATTTTTTAACTTTAATAAAGTTCTTTGTGAAAATTTCATAGTTATAATTTTAATTTTTTAAACTTTCAAGCTAGTACCGAATCATAAGACTTAGAAATAAACTAATCTATGAATGAATTAATTATTTAGCAGATTTACCGGCTTTTCGAATAATTTGTTCATCTTTATATAAAATCCCTTTTCCTTTATAAGGTTCCGGTTCTCGCCAAGATCGAATATTCGAAGCAAATAAACCTAATAATTCCTTATCACATGATTTTAAATTGACCGTTGTATTTTTTACAACTTCCACTGAAATTTCTTCTGGAATTGCGATCTTAACTGGATGACTATAGCCTAAACTTAAAACGATTTCGTTTCCTTGAACCACAGCTCGATAACCAACTCCTTTTAATACAAGAGTTAAATCAAATTGTTCAGAAACTCCAATAATCATATTATTGATTAATGTTCGATATAAACCATGGAGTGCTCGAACTTTTTTTGTTTCTTGTTTTAATCCAACCTTTAAAATTTCGTCTTCTTGACGAATATCAATTACATCCGGAAGATTTGTTGTTAATGTTCCAAATTTTCCTTTAACGGTAATTTCTTTTTCATTGTAATTAACATCTACATTTTCTGGTATAGTAATTGGTAATTTTCCTATACGTGACATTTTAAAAACTCCCTCTATTTACCAAATATAACATAAAACTTCGCCGCCAATTCCAAGTTCTTTAGCTTTTAAATTTGTCATTACTCCTTTCGAGGTTGAAATAATTGCAATTCCTAAATTGTCTAAAACTCTTGGTAATTTTTTTGAATTTGAATATACTCTTAACCCTGGTTTACTAATTCTTTGAATTTGACAGATAACAGGCTTTCGAGATTTTCCAATATATTTTAAAGATATTAATAAATAGCTTCTTTCGTCTTCTATATAGGTTTCAAAGCTTTCAATAAATCCTTCTTGTTCTAATATTTCTGCAATTGCAAGAGACATTTTAGTCGCAGGAATTTGAACAATTTGATGCTTTACCATATTTGCATTTCTGATTCTTGTTAACATATCTGAAATAGTATCGGTTACCACATTTTACTCCTTATAAAAAAATTATTTTAATTTTTATTCTTGTGACCAACGTTTTCGTTTTAAATGTCTTTTTTTGTCCCAGTTCTGGTTAATTTCGGCAAATGATTCATATTTTTCATAATACCCACAATCATTTAATGGAAATCTTAAAAATTTAAATAAAATCATTCCGTTTAAAATTTTATCAATGGATTCTGATCGATATTTTGGTGAACCATGTTCTAAAACAATAGTAATTGTAAATCCTTGAATCTGTTCGACATCATCATAATCAATTTCTGGAAAAATTAGTTGTTCTTTTAAACCTAACGTATAATTTCCAGCTTTATCAAAACTACGTAATGATAAACCACGAAAATCCCGAATTTGTGAGAATGTAAAGAATAATAATTTAGTTAAAAATGTATACATTTTTTCACCACGTAATGTTACACTTAACCCTAATTCCATGTTTTCTCGAATTTTAAATCCGGCAATCGCTTTTTTTGATCTCGTAACAATAGGTTTTTGTCCAGTAATTCTTTCAAATTCTTCAATATTTTTTTTTAAAATATTTGTATTTTGAGCGGCTAAACCAAGCCCACGATTAATTTGAATTTTTTTCAATTTTGGGACAGTATGTGGATTTCTAAATAATTTTGGACTATTTTTTATTAAAATAGGTTTAATTCCTTGCTCATATTCTTTCTTGATATCACCAAGTAAATTATAAATGTCAGCAATCTCTTCTAATGAATGTTGATTTAGCATATTAAGATAATTCTTGTAAATTTAATGTTACATTTGAATGATGAACTGGTGCTTCAAATTGTTTGATTTCACCAATTTCATTTTCATTGTTTGGTTTAATATGTTTAAACTTAAAATTGATTCCTTTAATAATTAATTTGCCCGTTTTTTTATTAATTCGGGTCACTTCTCCAGTTTCATTTTTATGAAAACCGGAAATAATTCTTACTGTATCACCAATTTTAACATGTAATTTTCTTTGTTTTGGCATTTATAATACCTCCGGTGCTAATGAAACAATTTTTGAATAATTTTTATCTCGGATTTCACGAGCTACAGGACCAAAAACCCTTGTACCACGTGGATTATTATCCATATTAACAATAACAGCTGCATTATCGTCGAATCGAATATACATCCCATCTTGACGACGAATACTTTTTTTAGTTCTGACAACAACTGCTCTTATTACATCGGAACGTTTTACTGGCATATTTGGTAAAGCTTCTTTGACTACTGCAATTATGGTATCACCAATTTTTGCATATTTCTTATTTCCACCTAATACTCGGATACACATAATTTTTTTAGCACCCGTATTATCGGCTACTGTTAACATTGTTTGAGGATAAATCATAAAAATATCATTTAACTTAGTAACGATGATTTTGAAAGAACTTGGATTAATTTCCAGCGTTTTTTCTTACTTAATGGACGACATTCTTCAACTAATACTTGATCACCAATATTACACGTTTCTAACTCATCATGAGCTAAATATTTCGTAGTTTTGACTACTGTTTTAGAATAAATTGGATGTGAATATCGATTTTCAACTTTCACGACAATGGTTTTTTGCATTTTATTACTAATTACAATACCAATTTGTTGCTTGACTGGCATCTAAAACTCCTTACTTTTATATTGAATAGTATTCTTTTTTGGCATTTAGTTTTAATTTGTAATGAAATTTTCGTCTTTTTGTTCAAGATCTTGTAACCGTAGGGTTAAAAGTGTTTTTAATTGAGCCAAACGACGTTTCGCATTTTTTATTTCATGTGATTTAAAACTTTGACGAGTAGCTTTTTTAAAACGAAGATTAAATAATTGATTTTCAGTTTCAATAATTGCTTCAGAAATTTCTGTATTTGAAAGTGAAATAATATCAGTAAACGTAGGTAGACCCATATTTTTTAATTAATATTATCTTTAATAATAAATTTTGTTTTGATTGGTAATTTATAAGCTGCTAAGCTTAAGGCAGCTTTAGCAACCTCTTCAGGAACGGAACCAATTTCGAATATAATTGTTCCTGGCTTTACGACCGCTACCCAATAATCAACAGCACCTTTACCAGAACCCATTCTTGATTCAGCAGCTCGAGCAGTTACAGTTTTATCAGGGAAAATGCGAATCCATAAGGAAGCTCCCCGTTTTGTGTATCTTGTAATAGTTCTTCGAGCCGCCTCAATTTGACGTGATGTAATCCATGTGGGTTCTAATGCTTGTAAACCAAAATTACCGAAGCAAATCTCATTTCCACGAGTTTTTTTACCTCGCATACGTCCGCGATGATACTTTCTATATTTTGTTCTTTTTGGACTTAACATAACAAATTAATTTAATAAAATATAAACTTTTTAGCTGAATGAATAATAGTTCTTATTTTGATAAGATTTCACTTTTAAATAACCAAACTTTAATTCCTAATACACCATAAATAGTATTGGCTTCTTGAGTAGCGTAATCAATATCGGCACGTAATGTTTGAAGTGGTACTCGTCCTTCACGAATCCATTCACTTCTAGCAATTTCAGCTCCGTTTAAACGTCCTGAAACTTGAATTTTAATTCCATTTACGTTTTGTTTTTGAGCTCTTTGTAAGGCTTCTCTTATAGCTCTTCGAAAAGCGATCCGTTTTTCTAGTTGTTCGGCAACTAAATCTGCAAGAAGAGAAGCGTCTAAATCAACTTTTTCAACTTCGAACACATTAATTGTCAATTGACGATCTTCTGGTAATAACTTTTTGACATTAGTTAATACTGTTTCAAGTCCTGAACCAAGATCACCCACTAAAATTCCTGGTTTTCCTGTTTCAATATTAAGTTGAATTTGATCATTCAATCCATTACGATTGATTCTTACATTTGAGATACTATTTGATTTTGCAATAGTATCAATATAAGTGCGAATTTTATCATCCTCGTGTAAAACATTGGCATATTGATTAAAATTAGCGTACCACGTTGATTTATGTTCTTGTGTGATACCTAATCTAAATCCTAAAGGATGTGTTTTTTGACCCATAGAATTAATCCTTTTAATTGAAAAATTAAATTTATTATTAAGTTAGTTAACTAATTGCTTTCACGATTACCGTGATATGACATGTTGGTTTTAAAATTTTATATGCTCTTCCTTGAGCACGTGGGCGGATTCTTTTTAATTTTGGTCCTTCATCAGCAAAAATTGTCTCAATTACTAATTTTTTTTTATCGAGACCATAGTTATGCTTGGCATTTGCAGCTGCTGAGTGAACAACTTGCCAAATGGGTCCACTAGCGTCATAAGGTAAAAATTCTAAAATCATTAAGGCTTCTTGATACGAACGCCCTCGAATTTGATCTAAAACTCGTCTTACCTTATGAGGAGACATGCGAATATACTTAGCTACTGCTTTAATTGATTGCGTGTTTGACATAAGTAATTGTTTCTAAATATGTAGTATTTCATAGAAATATGAAATTTTAAGAATCTTCTAAGGAACCATGAAATATTTTTTGACAGCATTAGAGATTACCATAAAGATTCTTGTTTTTTTACTGGAACTCGAGTTTTGTAAAAAAATTTAATTGTTATATAGTTAAATTTTTTTAAAGTTTGAGAGTCAGTTTTTAAAAATTTATTCGTTTTCGAAACTTCTTCGATATAAACTTCGCGAATCCAGATGTCGAAAAAATTGACCGAAAAATTATTTTGCAAAGAAATAATTGGTGAATATAACACTGCTAAGATATTATTTCGTTCGATTGGTTCTGATCTTAATGAATACAAAATATCATCAATTGCATAATAAATATATTTATTTTGAAAACTATTTAAAATAAATTTTGCAGTTAGAGAAAGATTTTTTTGATACTTGATTTGAAATGTTTTTGAGGTAATTTCTCTAGATTTGGGATACTGAAAGGGTTTCCCTTCACTTAGAGTTTTTAGTTTTCGTTTTTTAGCAATTGAAAATTCTTCATTACATTTACATCTATTCTCATATAATATTCGATTCATTTTCTAATTTATTTTTAGCGTTTTGTTTTTCGATCAGCCTTAATATGAGTTTTAAAATTTCTTGTGGATACAAATTCTCCTAATTTATGGCCAACTAGTTGATCGGAAATAAAAATTGGAACATGTTGTTTTCCGTTATATACAGCAATTGTGAATCCTACCATACTTGGTAAAATAGTTGACGATCGAGACCAAGTTGTAATTGTATCTTTTTTCCCAGCTTTATTTGATTTGTTTATCTTTTTTAGTAAATGATATGCAACAAACGGACTTTTTTTTAATGATCTTGGCATCTTAAAACTATCTTTTTTAATTTTTAAATTATTAAATTAATACTTAAGAACGTCGACGAAGAATATATGCATCACTTAATTTTTTTCTTTTTCTTGTCTTAATTCCTAGTGCAGGTTTACCCCATGGAGTTAATGGACGCGTTCGACCAATTGGTGCTCTACCTTCACCACCCCCATGTGGATGGTCGCATGGATTCATTACTGAACCTCGAACAGTTGGTCGTTTACCTAACCAACGAGTTCTACCAGCTTTTCCACTTTGAATTAAGAATGCATCATTATTACTCACTTCACCAATGGTGGCAAAACATTCTTTACGAATAAGACGAATTTCTTTTGATGGTAATCTCAAAGTGATATAATCACCTTCTTTTGCTAAAATTTTAGCCGAAGTTCCGCCAGCTCGAACAATTTGACCACCACGCTTTGAAATTAATTCAATATTATGAATCGAACTTCCTAGTGGTATTTCTTCTAATGGTAAAGTATTACCAACATTTAATGGTGAACCTGCACCAGATATGATCTTATCTCCAACCATTAAATTCTTCGGATGTAAAATGTAACGTTTTTCCCCATCCAGATAATGAATTAAGGCAATTCTAGCGTTTCGATTTGGATCATACTCAATTGCTGCAACAGTACCTTCGATTCCATATTTATTTCGTTTAAAATCGATTAGTCGATATCTTCTTTTATGACCTCCACCGCGATGACGGATTGTAATGACACCTCTGTTATTACGCCCTTTATTACGATGATTTTTTTGAATTAAACTTTTTTCTGGTTTAGATTTTGTAATTTCACTAAACCCTGACAGAGCACGATTTCGTGTCCCTGGTGTATATGATTTGTAAAAACGAATACTCATAAACTAATTTTTTTTATTATTAACTATCGGTAAATAAATTAATTACATCACCTTCAGATAGAGTTACAATTGCCTTCTTATATTGTGGTTTCCAACCAATATACTTACCAACGCGTTTTTTCTTACGTGGAAGACGACAGGTGTTAATTTTGATAACTTTTACATTAAATAAATATTCAATTGCTTCTTTAATGGTAAGTTTATCGGAATAACGATCAACAACAAAACTATATTGGTTATTTTCTAGAAGTCTTGTAGCTTTATCTGTAATAATAGGATATTTTATAATTTGTGCTTTACTACGAGCAAAATCTGAGGAATTAGTCACAATAAATCTCCTTTATATAATTCATTGCTGCTGGTGTTAATATAATTTGCTTTGCTTTTAATAAACTAAAGGTATTCAAACTCGAAGCAGAAATTAATTCAACATTCTTAATATTTTGAGTCGCTAGTTTTAACGGCGTTGTTTTTTGTGCTACAATTACTAATACTTTTTGATCTAAGTTGATTGAACAATCTTGACAAACTTTTAAAAAAGTTTTTGTTTTGGGTTCATTCATTTCAGTTTCTAAATTTTCAAGAATTAAAACATTATTCTTTTTATTGTAAAGTAACGTTTGTAAAGCTAGTCGTCGTTCTTTTTTGTTTAACTTTAAAACAATTTTTTTTGGCTTTGGACCAAAAATAACCCCACCGCCTTTCCATAATGGCGAACGGTTTGAACCAGCTCGAGCACGACCAGTACCTTTTTGGCGCCATGGTTTACGACCCCCGCCTCGCACTTCACTTCGAGTTTTTGTAGAAGCTGTTCCTTGTCTTTGGTAACTGAAATGTCTTAAAAGATCTTTATGCAATAAATAATTTCCTGATTCTTCGAGAACATTTAGTTGTAATTCATGGGTAGAATCTAGTTTTTCCCCATTAATATTTAATGGAGTATATGTTATAAATTTTTGAACGGTCATACTTTCTTTTAATATATTTATTTTGTAACGTTAATTGCCTTATTCTGAAGGAACAATACTTAATAAATTGCCAGGTTTACCTGGAACAGAACCTTTTATTACTAAAATATTTTCTTCTGAATTTATTTGAATAACTTTAAGTTTTTTAACAGTTCTAATTTTATTTCCTAATTGACCTGCCATTTTTTTACCTGGTAAAACACGACCAGGAGTCGTACCCATACCAATAGATCCAGGTGCTCTATGATTTTTTGAACCATGAGTCATAGGACCTCTTGTAAAATTATGACGTTTTTGAAGTCCAGAGAATCCTTTACCAATAGTTTTGCCTTGGACATTGACCAATTGACCAGGAACAAATGATTCAACATTTAACACTTGGCCCACTTGAAGTTCGTTATCTTCATTAATTCGAAATTCTTTTAAATACTTTAAAGGTTGAATATTCGATTTTTGTAAATGACCTAACTGTGGTTGAGTTAATGATTTACTTGAAACATTTCCGTACCCAATCTGTACTGAGTCATATCCATCTTTTGCTTTTGTTTTAACTTGTGTAATAACACAAGGTCCAACTTTTAAAATTGTAACCGGAATAATGTTACCAGACTCGTCAAAAATTTGAGTCATTCCAATTTTATTCCCTAATAAACCTATAACCACGGTTTTCCTCCAAATTTTTCCATACTTTTTAACTTTGCTTAATTGAATATTTAATTTTTAATAAACTTTAACAAGATTGATGTCGTTAAAGTTTCACTTTCAAGTACATCATTTCTAGTTAGTTAATATACATTTGAAAAGTCTATCGTTTAATATAAACATTTTATGATTTTTTGTCTATATAGGGAAATTAAGCAATACTATTAAAATTTTATAACTTTTTACGGACTTATCAGTCTAATTGTGCAATTAAAACTAAATTATAATTTCTATAAAAATATATAAACTAAAAAGTAAAAAAAAATGTCAAAAGTTGTAGGAATCGATTTAGGTACGACAAATTCTGTAGTTGCTGCAATTGAAGGAGGTCAACCGAGCGTTATTATCAATGCAGAAGGTTTACGAACAACTCCTTCAATCGTTGCATATACTAAAAAAGAAGAATTACTTGTAGGTCAAATTGCAAAACGCCAAGCTGTGATTAATCCAGAAAATACGTTCTTTTCTGTTAAACGTTTTATTGGTTCTAAAGAAGGAGAAATAGCAGAAGAATCAAAAAAATTACCTTACAAAGTGACCAAAGATCAAAATGATAATATTAAAATTAAATGCCCCGCATTAAAGAAAGATTTTAGTCCAGAAGAAATTTCGGCTCAAGTTTTACGAAAATTAATCAATGATGCAACAAATTATCTAGGTCAAGAAGTTACACAGGCAGTAATTACAGTTCCAGCTTATTTTAATGATTCACAAAGACAAGCAACCATGGATGCTGGAAAAATTGCTGGCATTGAAGTATTAAGAATTATTAATGAACCAACAGCTGCATCTTTAGCGTATGGCTTAGATAAAAAACAAAATGAAACAATCTTAGTTTTTGATTTAGGTGGAGGAACCTTTGACGTTTCAATTTTAGAAGTTGGAGATGGTATTTTTGAAGTTTTAGCAACAGCAGGTGATACATCATTAGGCGGTGACGATTTTGATAATGTATTAGTGAAGTGGTTAATGAATGATTTTAAAGAAAAAGAAGGAATAGATTTAAGTAGTGATATTCAGGCATTACAACGTCTAACAGAAGCTGCTGAGAAAGCAAAAATTGAATTATCGACTGTTGAAAAAACAACTATTCATTTACCATTTATTACAGCTGATCAAACAGGACCAAAACACATTGAAAAAGAATTAACACGTGATATTTTTGAGAATTTATGTGAAAATTTAATCAATCGTTGTCGGGTACCTGTTGAAAAAGCTTTAAACGATGCGCGACTTGAAAAATCAGATATTAATGAAGTTGTTCTAGTGGGTGGTTCGACACGGATTCCAGCGATTCAAAAATTAGTAGAATCGTTAACTGGTAAAAAGCCAAACCAATCAGTAAATCCAGATGAAGTTGTTGCAATTGGTGCGGCAATTCAAGCCGGTATTTTAGCTGGTGAAATCAAAGATATTTTATTATTAGATGTAACTCCATTATCATTAGGTGTTGAAACACTTGGTGGTGTTATGACAAAAATCATTGCTCGAAATACAACAATTCCAGTTAAAAAATCAGAAATGTTCTCAACAGCTGTTGACAATCAAACAAATGTAGAAATTCATATTTTACAAGGAGAACGAGAATTAGTTTCAGGCAATAAGAGTCTAGGAAACTTTAGATTAGATGGTATTCCACCTGCAGATCGTGGAGTTCCGCAAATTGAAGTTACATTTGACATTGATGTAGATGGTATTCTATCAGTAAAAGCCAGAGAAAAAGAAACGGGTGTCGAACAATCGGTAACAATTCAAGGTGCATCGAATTTAAATGAAAACGAAGTTGAAGAGATGTTAGCCGAAGCAGAAAAATTTGCTTCAGCCGATAAAGAAAAAAGAGAAAATATTGATTTAAAAAACCAAGCAGAAGCATTATGTTTTGAAGCAGAAAAAGAATTAAGTCTATTAAAAGAAAGTGTTTCAGAAAATCAACAAGAAAATGTTAAAAAATTAATTGAAAATATTCGACAAGAAGTTCAAAATGAAAATTTTGAAAGTCTAAAAATCAAAGTTGAAGACTTAAAAACTGCTATGAAAGATATGGTTGAAGCAAAAATGAATAGTCAAACAAACTCAGATCCAATGTCAAATTTAAATGATTTATAAAGCACTCTATTAATCAAAAAGATTTCTTAAAGAAATCTTACAATTTTAAACGAATCTTAAGATTCGTTTAAAATTTTACTATCATCAACAATAATACATTCGGTTGTTAAAATCATACTTGCTATCGAAGTTGCATTCTGTAAACCAGAACGAGTAACTTTTGCTGGATCTACGACACCTTCTTCATACATATTTCCAAATGTATCTTTTGCTGCATTATATCCAATTTCAAACTCTTGTTGTTGAACTTTTTCAATAATAACAGGACCGTTGATACCCGCGTTTTCCGCAATTCTACGTAAAGGTGCTAAAATTGCTCGTGAAATAATCATTGCACCAATTAACTCGTCTTCTTTTAAATTATTTTTTGCCCATGTTATAAGATTTTCAGATAAGTGAGCCAGTGTCGCTCCACCACCTGGAACAATACCTTCTTCGACAGCCGCTCGCGTAGCATTAATAGCATCTTCTAAACGTAATTTTTTATCTTTCATTTCTGTTTCAGTAACTGCACCAACGCGAATAACTGCGATACCTCCGGATAATTTTGCAATTCGATCTTGTAATTTTTCTTTTTCATAACCTGTATCCGCAATGTTCACTTGTTTGCGTAATTGCTCGCACCGAATATTAATTTCATTTAATGTATTTCCATCCGCTACAATTGTTGTCGTTTCTTTATCAACAATAATCCGTCGTGCTTGACCAAGTAAGTTTAATTGAATGTTATCTAAACTTAATCCTGCGTCTTCGGTAATAACAGTTCCACCGGTTAAAATAGCAATGTCTTCTAACATTTGTTTCCGTAATTCTCCAAAACCAGGTGCGCGAACAGCTACAACATTGATAATTCCTCTTAATTTATTTAAAATTAGAGTAGCCAATGCTTCTTTTTCAACATCTTGAGCAATAATTAATAGTGGCCGCTTGGTTTTAGTGATCTGTTCTAAAATTGGTAACAAATCTTGTTGAACTAAAGTAATTCGTTTATCTGTTAAAAGAATATATGGATTTTCATAAGAAACTTCCATTTTTTCGGTATTAGTAATAAAATAAGGAGAAATGAACCCTTTTTCTAATTTCATACCTTCGGTAATTTCTAATTCGGTAACAATACCTTTACCTTCTTCTAAAGAAATAACACCTTCTTTTCCAACTTTTTCTAATGCATTTGCAATTAATGACCCAATAACGTCATCGTTACCAGCTGATATTGAAGCAACTTGTTGAATGGATTGAAGATCTTCGACCGGTTGAGCAAATTCATTGATCTGAGTTACTAAATATTGGGCTGCTTTTTCCATACCTAATTTAATGGAAATTGGATTAGCTCCAGCTGCAACGTTTTTTAATCCTTCTTTTACCATTGCGTAAGCTAACACAGTCGCAGTCGTTGTACCATCACCGGCAACATCATTTGTTTTTGAAGCTGCTTGACGGATTAATGAAACTCCCGTATTTTCAATGTGATCTGGTAATTTTATTTCTTTAGCAATTGTGACACCATCGTTTACAATTTGAGGAGATCCATAAGCTTTTTCCAATACTACATTTCGACCTTTTGGACCTAATGTAACAGAAACAGCTTCGACCATAATTTCCATTCCACGTTCAAGAGCACGCCTTGCATTATCTTGATATAAAATTTTTTTTGCCATCTTTAAAATTAACTATATTTTCTTATTTCAAATTAAAAATCTTTAACTTACTAATTTAATTTAATAGTTAGTAATTTTGCAAGTTCAATTTTATCTTTTATTATTTTTTCAAAGTAAAATAAAAGAATAGAAAATCAATGAAAAAAGATAAAATACCAGACATATTTTATAACATTTTTAATAGATTAGCTTGACGTTTGTTATTAATCATTACAGATTATCTTGAGAGATCTTAGATAAAAATTTAATCATTTTATTCGCGGCATGTTTGATGAAACCTTTTCTGTTAAATTTAATATATTTAGCCACTTCGTGAACAGTATAACCTGGTCCAGTTTTAAAAGTTTGAGTCATGTTAAGAATTGTAGGAATTCCAAAAATGTTTTGAGTTAGTCTATTTCCATATGAATTCCACATAATTTCGACACCTTTCATTGGAAGTGCAAGTACATCACCTGTAGTAATGAGAGCTTTCCCAACTGTATTGTTGCCAATGATTGCACCACACCCATAAAAAAACATAGCGCCAGTAGTTGGAATTGCGACTGCAAGAAGAGGTTGAGCTTGCAAGATTTGTAAACCGCTAACTCCAGCTAACCTTGCAAGTCCAACAGTTTTCGCAACTAGTCCAGCACTGCCTGCCGATTGAAGGTATGAACCAATTGTATAAACAGCCCCGTGGACTCCGCCGGCTTGAATAATAACATTTTTGTTCTTAAAGAATTCCTGTGCCTGTTCCATTGCTGATTCTGTAGTAATTTCGAATTCAGATGCAAGGTTATTCATCATTAAATTTGAATTAGAGACAAGATGACAGAAGCCCTTATAATCAAGGATAAGAGTTTGTGTTTCGGGTATAGAACGAAGTTCTCCACAAAATTGTTGAATTTGATCACAAAGGTGATAAGAAAATTCATCTCCCAATGGTAGTTGAAAAGGTTCTAAAATTATTGGTAATGTTGCTAACTTCTTTAACTTTGAATCTGAATTTTCTGTAATAGGATGCAGAGAAAAGATCAGAAATTTTTTATCTTGTTCTGAATCTTTTTGTTCTATGGAAACGTTTTCATAAAAAAAAGGATAACCAATCATAATAAAAGTGTAAATACAATAAGTAATATGTTAATCTATTTTATTCTAATCCTATCAAAAAATCAAGTTACTCCTATGTTGATAGGATAAAAAAGTTAGAGTATAGAAAGTAAGTGGGATAACTTTTAATTTATCGATGACACACTACTTGTGCTAATCCAATGGCTGCTGTAAAGAAAAGAATGATTTTTACTTCTTTTCGATTCAGTAAGATTTGTAAAACTGTACTACTGATATTCATTTGAAGCTATTTTTTGAACTCGATAAACGCTAAGTCTAATTACATTATAGTATAATTTATACTTAGTAACGAATTAAAAGAGAAAGAATTTTAACTTTACTAAATGGTAACTCTTTAGTAGTATGTAGATAGAGATAAGTAAGTATATTTTTGGGCTTGTAGCTCAGTGGACTAGAGCACGTGGCTACGAACTACGGTGTCAGGGGTTCGAATCCCTTCTTGCCCAATATGAAATCTAAATAGTATGCTTACTTTTCTTTGTTCTAAAAATTTTGGGGTGTCGCCAAGTGGTAAGGCTGCGGACTTTGACTCCGCCATTCGTAGGTTCGAATCCTGCCACCCCAGTTTGAGAGTTACCAGAGATTAATTTACGAAAATAAATAGTTGTTTTTAATTTACATAACTTGCATAATTGAACTAAGATAAACATAACAGAATTTATTGATCTTGAAAAGGATAAAATTATGGAAGCTAAAATTCAATTTATAAAGGGTCTAGATGAAAAAGTATTACCTGATGTTCGTTTAACACGATCAAGAGATGGAAGTACCGGAACAGCGACGTTCCGTTTTAAAAATCCAAATATTTTAGATAAAAATACAGCAAAAGAAGGTGAAATTACCGGAATGTATTTAATTGATGAAGAAGGAACACTAGAAACAAAAGATGTCAATGCAAGGTTTGTAAATGGAAAGCCCCAAGCAATCGAATCAATTTATATTATGAAAAGTCCAGAAGCGTGGGATAGATTCATACGTTTCATGGAAAGATATGGAGAAACAAATGGTTTAGTTTTTACTAAAGCAAATTAATTGAAAACATTTAGAATCATTCAACATGCAAATTTCACTAAAATGGATAAACGAATTGGTAAATATTGAAACAATTAAATTAGACGATCTAATTGACAAATTGACACTAGGAGGCTTTGAAGTTGAAGAAGTTTTTGAAGTTGAGATAAATAATAAAAAAGAAATTGTCCTAGATATTTCAGCAACAGCTAATCGCTCGGATAGTTTATCGATTCATGGTATTTCAACAGAAATAGCTTGTTTACTGAATAAACCATTTAAAAAATCTAACTATTTATTAAAAAATACCAGCTGGAATCGAGTTATTGAAGAAACAGCAGAAACCTTACCCAGTCATTCTGATTGTTCCATATTTTTAGCAGTAACTATTGAAAATTTAACAGATCTAAAGGTCCCAAAATGGATCACACAAAAACTGATAAGTTCAGGGATAATTCCGTCAAATGATTTAACGGATTTTCAAAACTATATATTGTTAGAAACTGGCTATCCTTTCGCATTCTATGATTTTGAAAAAATATCATCGCAAGTAGCGGCTTCAAATTTTACTTTATCAATTGAAAAAGCAAGCGAGACGGATAGATTTGTAGCTGGAAATGGTTTTCAGTATGAATTAGACAATTCAGTTTTAATTATTAAGGCTAATCAAACCCCAATTGGATTAGCAGGACTAATTGAAGCAAAAGATTTTTCGATTTCAGAATCTACGACTAAGGTTTTAATTGAAGGAAGTATTTTTAATGCTGCCAAAATTCGACAGCAATCCAGAGCTTTAAACTTAAGAAGTGATCGGTCAGCAAGATATGAAAAATCATTAAGAAATACTTTTTTAATAGAAGCATTCAATAGATTGATTTCTTTATTACGGATTTCAAATCCTACTTTAACTTGTCAACTTCATACTAGTAAAAAACTTAAAGAGGACAATGTAGACCCTATTTTTTTAAGATATGAAACTATTAATGAAATTTTAGGACCCATTGATACGTCGACGGAAGAAAAAGCCGATTATATTACTCCTATAACAATTAATAATTATCTAAATCGATTAAATTTTCAATACCATTACGATAACTTAAAATTAGTTTGGAAAGTAGAAATTCCACATTCCCGTGCGGAAGATATTACTCGAGAGATTGATTTAATTGAAGAAATTGGACGACTTCATGGATTTAATAATTTTTTAACTACTTTACCAAAAATTAAAACAATTGGATATGAAGATTCCACATACAAAACGAGAAAAAAAATTACTTCATGCCTTTTAAATCTAGGTTTAAACGAATTTATTCATTATTCATTAGTAAATCAACAAACATTTTTAACAAATGAAATTGAACTTATAAATCCATTATTATCTGATTGTTCTAGTTTGCGATCAAGTCTACTTCCTAATTTGGTAAAAACTGTTCAAGAAAATTTGAAACAAAAGAATTTACCAATTGAAGGATTTGAATATGGGCATGTTTTTTCTTCAGACTCAAAGACAAAATTTAAGGAAAAAGAATATGTTGCTGGTATATTTGGTGGTATAAAAACAAAACCATCTTGGACAAATTCAGAAACTGCAATGACTTGGTTTGAGGCTAAAGGAAAAATCGAGCAATTATTGAAACAATTTAATGTGGCAACCTATTGGGAAAAATGCACAGACTCAACGACTAAAAAGTTATTACATCCTTATCGTAGCGCTTTTATCTACTTAACAAATGGTAATAGTTTAGGTAAATTCGGACAAATTAATCCAATTCTAGCCAGTCAACTAAATATTTCCCCAGAACTTTATTTATTTGAATTTGATATTGAAACTATTGAACATCAACTTCAAAAAAATAAATTAACATTTTATAAATCTTATTCTACATATCCGAAGATTGTAAAAGATATATCTTTTATTATTCCAAAAGAGATTCCTTTTAATAAAATTCAAGAGACACTATACTCCAATGGAACAGAATTTTTATCACAAATAAATTTATTAGATGAGTATCGAGGGCAGTCAATACCTGAAAATTATACCAGTTTGTGTCTACAATTAGTATTTCAGGCGCCAGATAGGACTCTTGAGAATAAAGAAATAGAAACTATTATTCAAAATCTTCAGTTAATTTTAACGCAGAAATTTGATGTTACTCTTCGAAGCTAACAATTTTTAAATGAATTGAAGTGAGATTGGATAATTCTATAAATTAATATAGAATTATCCACCTCCGACAATGGTTACAATTTCAATTCGATCGTCGTTAATAATATTAATTTGACTCCAATCTTGTTTTTTACAAATCAGATTATTATATTCTACAACAAGTAAGGATGTACTATAGTTAAAGTAGGTGATTAGATCTAATAAAGTTACTTCAGATTCGGTAAAGTATTTTTGACCATTTAAAAAAAAATATTTAGGAGTAATCATCGAGACATTTTGAAATTTTTTTAGAAATAAACTAGACGTAAAAGAATATTAACTGATAGTATATTTGTCAAGACAGTTTGGCGGGTGTGGCCAAGTGGTTAAGGCAGTGGGTTGTGGTTCCACCATTCGCCGGTTCAAGTCCGGTCACTCGCCCTTGTTAAAAGTTTTATTTGAAGCGTTTATAAAAAATTATTGAAAAAGAAAAATCAAGTTTTATGTCACGTTATCGAGGACCTAAATTAAAAATTAGCCGACGATTAGGAACATTACCAGGTTTAACAACCAAGAAATCAAATAAGATTAATCGTCCGGGGAAAGATGGAAATGCGAATGCTGATACTGGTAAAAAATTAACTGAATACGGTGTTCGATTAGAAGAAAAACAAAAATTAAAGTTTAATTACGGCTTAACTGAAAGTCAGTTATATCGATATATTAAAGAAGCACGTCGACGTCAAGGAGTAACAGGTTTAATTTTACTTCAACTTTTAGAAATGCGTTTAGATACGCTTTGTTTTACGCTAGGTTACGCGAAAAGTATCGCTCAAGCAAGACAATTAGTTAATCACGGTCATATTACAGTTAATAAAAAGGTAGTTAGTATTCCTAGTTTTCAATGTCGATTAAATGATATTATAGGTATTAAAGACAAAAGTAGTTCAAAAATTTTAATTGAGAATAATATTAAAAATAATCAAGTAAAAGATATTCCACCTCATTTAAAATTTGATAACTCAAAATTCGAAGCCAAAATCTTGGATTACTGTGCTAGAGAAGACATATCATTACAATTGGATGAATTACTAGTAATTGAGCATTATTCACGCCGTTAATGAGTCACGAATTTCATAAAAAATTCATTTAAACTTAAAAAAAAT